AAAGATTACTTTTTTTAGGACAAGAGGTTGATAGCGAGATCTCGAACCAACTTATTGGTCTTATGGTATATCTCAGTATAGAGAATGATACCAAAGATCTCTATTTGTTTATAAACTCTCCCGGCGGATGGGTTATCCCTGGAGTGGCTATTTATGATACAATGCAATTTGTGCGACCAGATGTACAGACAATATGCATGGGATTAGCCGCTTCAATGGGATCTTTTATCTTGGCCGGAGGAGAAATTACCAAACGTCTAGCATTCCCTCACGCTCGGCGCCAATGAGGTTTTTATTTGAGAGAAAAAAATAAGACTATGCCTTCGCCATATGAATATTAAGTAATAATAGCATGGCACTTTGAATTCGATATCAAAATAAAAAAATTTTTATTGTTTTTTCAAAACATTTGATTATGTATCGAGAGAGTAGTATGAGATAAAAGGTATTTCCTGTTTTTTATATTGGAGATTCCAGTTCAGCGTCACAAACTTTTTTATTTTCACACCGGGGGCTTAGTTGTATTCTGAAAGAGTTCGAAAATAAAAAAAAAGATTATTTTTTTCCTTAATTTTACAAAAAGCAACTTTGGGATTGCTGAAACACAGACAAACCAAATAATCTTAATAATAAATATATATAAAGCAACGGAACCATCATAGTATTTTTGAACTCCTACGAAAGGAAGGGTGGTAATTTGATCATTTACCGATCTGGGTCTGATAGATCCTATTTTTTTCTTTGATGGAAGGTAAAGGTCAATTTTATTATAGAGCCGTATGCAATGCATAAAAGATGCCCGTACGGTTGTGGTTGTTCAATTCTGTCTTTTTTTTTATTTTTATTCTTTATCTTTCTTTTCTATTCATCATGCAAAATAGCGGAACCCCTCTTTTGTTATACCATCAGGGTAATGATTCATCAACCTGCTAGTTCTTTTTATGAGGCACAAACGGGAGAATTTATCCTGGAAGCGGAAGAGTTGCTAAAACTGCGTGAAACCCTCACAAGGGTTTATGTACAAAGAACGGACAAACCCTTATGGGTTGTCTCGGAAGACATGGAAAGAGATGTTTTTATGTCAGCAACAGAAGCCCAAGCTTATGGAATTGTTGATGTTGTAGCGGTGGTTGAGTGAAAAGCCCGGATTTTTTTCGCGCAAATTCTCGATTTCCTATTTTATATTTTTGCTGAATTTACTAGAAAATTAAATAGAAGTAATTAAAAATCATCAGGTTAGGATCGATCTAAACCAGCCCATTATTTATATGATATGATTCAACATGCCAACTATTAAACAACTTATTAGAAATACAAGACAGCCAATCAGAAATGTCACAAAATCCCCCGCGCTTCGGGGATGCCCTCAGCGTCGAGGAACATGTACTAGGGTGTATGTGCGACTCGTTCAGATCATGAGCTGGGATAAAAGAAAGAAAACCTTTTTTAGTATCAATGATCAGTACCGGGGAATAGGATAGAATAGAAAAAGAAGTCCGTTCAATTCAGTATAAAAACAGTATAAAAAAAAGAATCTATCCATTCTATTGTGTATGAAATTTATGGTTTCCATTGGTCCAAATCCAATCACCTCAATTTAAGATGAGAAGCAATTCTCCATTGGTAGCAAATGGTTATCCATTAAGCGGAGAAAATCCTACTTAAAAATAAAAACATAAAACTTAGGCCCCTCTTGCAAGAACGGACTAACAGGGTTAGCTACCCAGCCAACTTTCATAATTAAATACCGTTACTGTGTAAGTAGATCTAATCGTGAAAGACCTATTACTGGATAATTCATGGGTAGAGCCAAAGAATGTGAACTATACAAGTTACCAATAACATTGATTAAATGAAGTAAAGGCTCCGGTGTATAGAGAAAACCTCACCGTTTAAGAAGTAACCATATAAACGAAGGAAGCCACTATTTCTTTATCCATTTATATTTTTTATTTATTATATTTTGATACCTAGTAAAATGAAATTTCTTATTTCGAAGTGAAATGTCTAGAAAAAATAAAAATAGCGGTCGGGAAGGTTATAGTAGCCAAAGTCATTGGAATTTTTAGTTTATACATTGGAAAAAAGCTTTGTTATTAATAGACTAGGAAAGGGAAAAAGAATAACTGAAAGAAAGGAAATCTATTAGTTATTCGTCAAAGTTTCATTTATTCAATGACCAGAATTAGACGGGGAAATATAGCTCGGAGACGTAGAACAAAAATTCGTTTATTTGCATCAAGCTTTCGAGGGGCTCATTCAAGACTTACTCGAACAATTACTCAACAGAAAATAAGAGCTTTGGTTTCGTCGCATCGGGATAGGGATAAGCAAAAGATAAATTTTCGCCGTTTGTGGATCACTCGAATAAACGCAGTAATTCGTGAAATAGGGGTATCCTATAGTTATAGTAGATTAATACACGACCTATATAAGAAACAGGTGCTTCTTAATCGTAAAATACTTGCACAAATAGCTATATCAAATAAAAATTGTCTTTATATGATTTCCAATGAGATCATAAAAGAAGTAGATTGGAAAGAATCCACCGGAATAATTTAAACGGAGTTCCCCGGAGAATGAACTCCGGGAGGGTAAAGTCAAAATAAATATGAGAAAAAAATAGTAAAACTGAATGAACACACTCAAAAAAAATCTTTATTCTTGCCCGATTCTTTTTTTTTCTTACGACACGATAATTCAATCCATATTTTTCATATTTTTCGAACAAAACATCAATCTGCGTTTGAGTTCGGATTTTACTTTTTTTTAGTCAAGTGAAGAAAGAGTAAGCCTATTTATTTCTGGCTCGAAGACCCGCAGTTCTGGTGGTCGACTCGGTTCTTTCAAACTGTTTCTCATTATTAAGAAAGGGTAACAAAGATAAAATACGAGCTTGTTTTATAGCAATAGTAATTAATCGTTGTTGTTTCAAGGTCAATCTATTCACCCGTCTAGATAATATTTTTCCTTGTTCGCTAATAAATCGACTAATTAAACTCATGTTTCTATAATCAATTCGATCCCCCGATTGAATCGGGGGCAAACGCCTACGAAAAGATCGCTTGGATTTAAGAAAAGGCCGCTTGGATTTATCCATGGTTTGTTTAGTTTATTCCTTATCCCGAAAATCCTATTTCGGTCGGATCTAAAATGAATTAGAAGAAATAGGATTTGGTTTGTTTATATTTAATATTTAATTATGTTATATATATAATATTTAACTATGTTCTATATAGAAATGTCATTTTTACCCTTCCTTGGAAGGGTTACATACAAGTGCTCGATTCGATCTATTTCTTTATCTCCCCATGAATCATATGTTTGTAACAAAATGCACAGAATTTTCTCAATTCCAATCGATTAGGCGTGTTGTGACGATTCTTTTCAGTAATATATCTGGAAATACCCGTTGATACCTTATTAACACCGTTTCGAACACAACCGGTACATTCCAAAATAACCGTTATTCGGACATCTTTTCCCTTGGCCATGAACCCCCTTTGGATTTTTGATTTACTCAACTCTTCTATTTTCGATCCGAAACGAAGAAGAAGGAAGGAAGGATAAATAGAAGTTATTAACTTGAAATCCAATTATGAAAACTTTCGCTGCAATCAATATACTAAAAAAATTTCTAAACTTTATTTCAAATTCAAATCACAGTATTTCATTTACATTTAAGTACCTTGTATAAGAGTCTTGTCCTAGATATAGGCCCCACCCTGTTTATTCTACCTCCATCCCTAGTTAATTTTTGAATTGAATAATTTATTTAATTCAAACTTGAACCCAAGTCTCGAAGCTGTTGAATACACCTTTTCTTTTTTTCTCTTTCCTCCCTCTTATTCTAAAAGGAAAAAAGAGAAAAAGGGGGCAAAGGATTAGTCACAAATATTTAATTGTATCTCGAATCTACGTTATTTGGTACCGTATCAATAACTAGAATCAAAAAAAGGGGAATGTCAATGCATCTGGGAAAAAACGATTAATCTCTATCAATAGACCTGCTAAAGACCCGAACCATAGAGTACTTAATACCGGTGCCACGGAAAGATATGTTTTTAGATCTCGCATTGAAAAATCTCCTTCCTTCTTTTATTGTAATCTAAAATGGTAATACATAAATGATCAGATGCATATGCAGTTAAGAACCTTGTACACGGAATCCCTAATTCAAATTGAAATGTACAACTATCCAGTAAATAAAAATTTTTCTTAAAACATAAAAAAACGTTCCTCTCTTCCCGAGCATTCCCGAAAACTACTCATTTATTTTTACGACAGGTTCCGTTCCGTATTTCATACGTATATAAGACTTTTCTTTTACTATTATTATATGTTAAATGGGACCAAAAAGACGAAATGCCCATATAAATTGTATATATCAATGGAGGAACTAACGATGTGGAAAACAAAACAGGAATTCTATACAATGACACTGTAGACCAATTGGAGGGATGTAGCGCAGCTTGGTAGCGCGTTTGTTTTGGGTACAAAATGTCACAGGTTCAAATCCTGTCATCCCTACCTATTACTTCTTCGTTGAGCAGTAACGAGGGATTAATTAAGATCGATTCCAATATCCAATAATATATATATATAATATATATAATTAAACTGGGGTTAAAAAAGTGTCTTTACAGTCTTCTCTTTTCTGATAAGAAAGCGCTCTTAGTTCAGTTCGGTAGAACGCGGGTCTCCAAAACCCGATGTCGTAGGTTCAAATCCTACAGAGCGTGATTTCATCCTTATTTTTCTTAGATCAAATTATACTGAAAGAGCTTCACTAACTTGAACCACAATCTGAATTTGACCTCCTTTTTGTATTAAAGAAAGTAGGAGGTCAATCAAAAAAAGCGATAGTAATTAATCAAAGGTCCGATTGATCACCACGCCTATATTGTAAATATGCAGTTACGAATAATCCAGCCAAAGTAACAGGAATTAGACCTAACACGATTCCAAATAGAAAAACTTCAATCATTGCAATTTATTTG